AATTGAAAATGCTGTAAGAAAAGAAATGTCACAATATTTTTTTTATAAATGTCAAAGTGATGGAAAAGAAAGAATATCTTTTACATACCCGCCCAGTTTGTCAACTTTTTTGGAAATGATACAAAGAAAGATGTCTCTGTTCCCAGCAGATAAACCCTCTTCTGCTGAATTATATAATAATTGGAGTTATATCAATGAACAAAAAAGAAAAAACCTAAACAAAAAATTTATAAATAGAGTCAAAGCTCTAGACAAAACTTTAGATAGGATATTTTTTCTTCGGGATATACTAGAAAAAGAGACTAGATTTTGTAATGAGAATCCTCAAAACGAATACTTACCTAAAATATATGATCCTTTCTTGAATGGTCCCTATCGTGGACGAATCACAAATTTTTTTTCAACTTCAATCCTAAATGAAACTTCCAGAAAAAATAACATTAACATAGAGGTTTTTTGGATAAATAAGATTCACGGTATCCTTCTTTTTTTTAATTCCCTAAAAATTGAACAGACAAAAAATCCATTTGATAAAAAACTATTAACAACAGATATTTTATATTTCTTGAACTTAATTAATGAACTTAATGAAAAACCACAATCAAGTTTAAATTTTAAAGAGCTTTCTTTACTTCCCGAAGAAGAACAAATAAAAATGGATTCAGAAGATAAAAAAAAAAATTATCAATTTATATTTGATGCGGTTATAAGAGACCCTAACGATAAAAAAATTGGAAAAAAACCTATCGGACTAAAAGAAATAAGTAAAAAAGTTCCTCGGTGGTCATACAAATTAATTAATGATTTGGAACAACAGACGGGCGAAAACGAAGAGGGGGTGGCGGTGGATTATGAGATTCGTTCACGAAAAGCCAAACGTGTAGTGATTTTTACTGATAACCTACAAACTCCTGATACTAATACCAAAGATACTAATAATCCTGATGAAACAGAGGAAGCGGCTTTGATACGTTATTCACAACAACCGGATTTTCGTCGAGACATAATAAAAGGTTCTATGCGCGCTCAAAGACGTAAAACAGTTATTTGGAAACTCTTTCAAGCAAATGTACATTCACCCCTTTTTTTGGATAGAATAGAAAAAGACGTTTTTTTTTCTTTTGATATCTCTGAGCCGATGAAAATGTTTTTTAAAAATTGGATGTGGAAAAACACAGAATTAACAATTTCAGATTATACAGAAAAAAAGACAAAAGACAGTGAAAAAAACAACGAAAAAGACAAAATAGAAGAAGACAAAAGAAGAGAAAAAGCACGTATAGAAATAGCAGAAGCATGGGATAGTATTATATTTGCTCAAACAATAAGAGGTCTTGTGTTAGTAACCCAATCGATTTTTAGAAAAAATATTCTATTACCCTTCTTGATAATAGTTAAAAATATTGTACGTATACTATTGTTTCAATTTCCCGAATGGTCTGAGGATTTAAAGGATTGGAATAGAGAAATGCATATTAAATGTACTTATAATGGCGTCCAATTATCAGAAACAGAATTTCCGAAAAACTGGCTAACAGACGGTATTCAGATAAAGATCCTATTTCCTTTTCGTCTGAAACCTTGGCACAAATCTAAGCTACAAAAAACGTATAACGATCCAATGAAAAAGAAAGGACAAAAAAATGATTTCTGTTTTTTAACAGTTTGGGGAATGGAAACTGAACTGCCCTTTGGCTCTCCCAAAAACCAACTTTCATTTTTTGAACCTATTTTTAAAGAACTCAACAAAAAAATTAGAAAATTGAAAAAGCAGTGTTTTCTAGTTCTAAGAATTTTAAAAGAAAAAACAAAAAATTTTCTAAATGTTTCAAAAGACATAAACAACCTGTTTAGTAAAACCATTTTTTTTCTAAAAGAAGTCGTAAAAGAACTCGAAAAAATAAACCCAATTCTATTATTTGGATTGAGAGAACTAGAAATATATCAATTCAGTGAAACTAAAAAAGAAAAAGATTCAATAAGAAATAATCGGCTAATTCATGAATCGTTCAGTAAAATTCGATCTACAGATTGCACAAATTATTCATTAACAAAAAAAAAAATAAAAAATTTGACTGATAGAACAAATACACTCATAAATCAAATAGAAAAAATAAAAAAAGAGAATAAAAAAGAATTTATAATCCCAAATATCAGTTCTAACAAAAACAAAATGAGTTATGATGATAAAAGATTAAAATCGCCAAAAAAGATTGGGCAGATATTAAAAAGAAGAAATGCTCGACTAATCCGTAAATCACATTATTTTATAAATTTTTTTTTCATTGAAAAGATATACATAGATATCTTTTTAGGTATCATTAATATTCCGAATATCAATGCACAATTTTTTCGGGAATCAACAAAAAAATTTCTTAATAAATACATTTACAATGATAAAGATATTTCTAATAATGAAACAAATCAAGAAAGAATTTTAAAAAAAAAAAAAAGTCTAATTCACTTTATTTCGACTATAAAAAAGTCCCCTTCTACTATTAGTAATAAAAGTAGTAATAATAGTAATAAAAGTAGTAATAAAAGCACACAGACTTTTTTTGACTTATCCTACGTGTCACAAGCATATGTATTTTACAAATTATCACAACCCTCAGCCCTTAACTTATATAAATATAAGTTAAGATCCTTTTTTCAATATAATGGAACATCTTTTTTTCTTAAGAATGAAATAAAGGATTTTTTTGTTGGAACACAGAAAATATTTAATTCCAAATTAAGACATAATTCTCTTCGAAATTCTGGAATGAATCAATGGAAAAATTGGTTAAAAGGTCATGATCAATATGATTTATCTCCGATTAGATGGTCTAGCTTAGTACCACAAAAGTGGCGAAATAGAGTCAATCAACATTCTATAGATCAAACTAACCATTTAAAGAAATGCGATTCATATGAAAAAAACCGATTAATTCACTCCGAAAAACAAAAGAATTTTGAAGCCGCCTCATTACAAAAGGAAACAGATAATTTTAAAAAACACTATAGATATGATCTTTTAGCATATCAATTTATATCATCTAAATCTATTAATTATGAAGATCAGAAGAACTCATCTATTTATGGATTACCATTACAAGTAAATAATAACCAAGAGGTTTTTTATAATTACAGCACACATAAACGAAATTTTTTTAATGTGCGAGGAGATATCCCTATCAATAATTATCTAGTCGAAGATGATATTATAAATATGGAGAAAAATCCGGATAGAAAATATTTTGATTGGATAATTATAAATTTGTGTCTTAGAAAGAAAGTCGATATTGAGGCCTGGATCAATATTGATACTGACGCCACTAGTAATAAATATAGTAAGAATCGGGGGAATAATTATCAACTACTTGATAAAAACGATACGAAAGGTCTTTTTTATCTCACGATTCCTCAAAATAAAGAAATCAACCTATCCACTAAAAAAAAAAACCTTTTTGATTGGATGGGAATGAATGAAGAAATACGAAGTTGTCCCATATCAAATATGGAACGTTGGTTTTTCCCAGAATTTTTGATACTTTATAACACGTATAAGATTAAACCATGGTCCATCCCAATAAAATTCATTCTTTTTAATTTGAATATAAATAAAAATGCTAGTGAAAATAAAAGCATCACTGGAAAGAAAAAAAGAGATATATCAATATCAATATTTTCGAATGCAAAAAAATCTCTTGAATCAGAAAACCGAAATCAAGGAAAAAAAGAATCCGCAAGCCAAGCGGATTTTGAATCATCTCTCGCAAAGCAAGACAAAGATATTGAAGAAGATTTTGTGGGATCAGACATGAAAAAAGATAGAAATAAAAAACAATACAAGAACAATACGGAAGCAGATTTTTATTTCTTCTTAAAAAGGTATTTGCGTTTTCAATTGAGATGGGATGATGTTTTAAATAAAAAAATGATCAATAACATCAAAGTATATTGCCTCCTGCTTAGACTGATAAATCCAAGAGAAATTTCTATATCCTCTATTCAAAGGGGCGAAATGGGCCTGGATATTCTACTGATTCAGAAAGATTTAACTCTTAGAGAATTGATGAAAAAGGGAATATTGATTATCGACCCAGTCCGTCTGTCTATAAAAAATGAAGGAAAATTTATTATATATCAAGCCATAGGTATTTCGTTGGTTCATAAGAGTAAGCATGAAATAAATCAAAAGTACTTAGCAAAAAGCACTGTTGATAACAAGAATTCTGCTGAATTCATTGCAAAATATCAAAAAATTACTGGAAATAGAGACAACAATCATTATGATTTGTTTGTTCCTGAAAACATTTTATCCCCTAGACGTCGTAGAGAATTGAGAATTCTAATTTGTTTTAATTCTAGGAGTGGAAGTGGTATGCCTAGAAATGCAGCATTTTGCAATGGGAAGAAGGAAAACAGTCAAGTTTTGGATAAAAGCAAACGAGATACAAATAAACTAATTAAATTAAAGTTCTTTCTTTGGCCTAACTATCGATTCGAAGATTTAGCTTGTATGAATCGATATTGGTTTGATACTAATAATGGCAGTCGTTTCAGTCTGGTAAGGATACATATGTATCCGCGATTCAAAATTCGTTAGTTAATGGTAGATTTTTTTTTCCTATATTTCCCGTAGTATGGTCTATGAAAACAAAGAAATGCACACATGCATTGTCTTACATTCCATTCTGATACATGATTCATTGACATATCAATTAGATCTATAAATGATCACCAAAACCGTCTTTTTTTTCATTTTTTTTTAGGTCTAAATTTTTTTCTTTTGTGAGTACCGAAAAGACGATTTTGGTATACCTATTCGAATACAATTTTATTTGATCAAATTTGGAATTATTAACAAAATTAAGATTATTGTATTGTGTATACTAAATTAAACTGAATGGCATTATTATTATTGATCAATAAAACTACCTAACACTAAAAAAAGGATAGGAAAAAGTGAGGGGGGGCAGATTTCATTTTATGGTAAAAAATTCATTCATCTCGGTTATTTCGCAAGAAGAAAAAGAAGAAAAAGGAGGATCTGTTGAATTTCAAATACGAAGCCTCACCAATAGGATACGAAAACTTTCTTCACATTTGGAATTGCACAGAAAAGACTATTTATCTCAGAGAGGCCTACGTCAAATTTTGGGAAAACGCCAACGGCTGCTGTCTTATTTGTCAAAGAAAAATAGAATATGTTATAAAGAATTAATTAATCAGTTGGATATTCGGGAATCAAAAACTCGCTAATTTGAACAGGCAGTTTTTTTTTGAATTATTTGATTTATTAGATCTTGAATTTTAATTTTAATGAACTTATTTTAGTTTTCAGCAATTCATGAAAGACTGAATCGAGGAAAAACCTATGAATATACCAGCTACAAGAAACGACCTCATGGTAGTAAATATGGGCCCCCACCACCCATCAATGCATGGTGTTCTTCGACTCATCGTTACTCTAGATGGTGAAGATGTTATTGACTGTGAACCAATATTGGGCTATTTACACCGAGGGATGGAAAAAATTGCGGAAAACCGAACAATTATACAATATCTGCCTTATGTAACGCGTTGGGATTATTTAGCTACTATGTTCACAGAAGCAATAACCGTAAATGGCCCGGAGCTGTTGGGAAATATTCAAGTGCCTAAAAGAGCCAGCTATATCAGAATAATTATGTTGGAGTTGAGTCGTATAGCTTCTCATCTACTATGGCTCGGTCCTTTTATGGCAGATATTGGTGCACAGACGCCTTTCTTCTATATTTTCCGAGAAAGAGAATTAATATATGATCTATTCGAAGCTGCCACCGGTATGAGAATGATGCATAATTATTTTCGTATCGGAGGAGTAGCTGCTGATCTACCTCATGGCTGGATAGATAAATGTTTGGATTTTTGCGATTATTTTTTAACAGGAATCGCTGAATATCAAAAACTTATTACACGAAATCCTATTTTTTTAGAAAGAGTTGAAGGAGTAGGCATTATTGGTACAGAGGAAGTAATAAATTGGGGTTTATCAGGACCAATGCTGCGGGCTTCCGGAATACAATGGGATCTTCGGAAAGTTGATCATTATGAGTGTTACGACGAATTTGATTGGGAAGTACAGTGGCAAAAAGAAGGAGATTCGTTAGCTCGTTATCTAGTCCGAATTGGTGAAATGACAGAATCCATAAAAATAATTCAACAGGCTCTGGAAGGAATTCCGGGAGGGCCATATGAGAATTTAGAAATCCGATACTTTGATAGAGAAAAGAACCCCCAATGGAATGATTTTGAATATCGATTTATTAGTAAAAAACCTTCTCCTACATTTGAATTACCGAAACAAGAACTCTATGTGAGAGTCGAAGCCCCAAAAGGAGAATTGGGAATTTTTCTGATAGGGGATCAGGGCGGTTTTCCTTGGAGATGGAAAATTCGCCCACCGGGTTTTATCAATTTGCAAATTCTTCCTCAGTTAGTTAAAAGAATGAAATTGGCTGATATTATGACGATACTAGGTAGCATAGATATCATTATGGGAGAAGTTGATCGTTGAAATGATAATTGATACGACAGAAGTACAAGATATCAATTCTTTTTCTAAATTGGAGCTTTTAAAAGAGGTCTATGGAATTATATGGGTCTTTATTCCTATTTTGACTCTTGTATTGGGAATCACAATAGGCGTACTGGTAATTGTATGGTTAGAAAGAGAAATATCCGCAGGACTGCAGCAACGTATTGGACCTGAATACGCCGGCCCTTTGGGAGTTCTTCAAGCTCTAGCAGATGGGACAAAACTTCTTTTCAAAGAAAATATTCTTCCATCGAGAGGAGATACTCGTTTATTCAGTATCGGACCGTCCATAGCAGTCATATCCATTTTAGTAAGCTATTCAGTAGTTCCTTTTGGCTATCACCTTGTTTTAGCGGATCTCAATATCGGTGTTTTTTTATGGATTGCCATTTCCAGTATTGCTCCCATTGGACTTCTTATGTCAGGATACGGGTCAAATAATAAATATTCCTTTTTAGGTGGTCTACGAGCTGCTGCTCAATCAATTAGTTATGAAATACCATTAACATTATGTGTGTTATCAATATCTCTACGTGTGATTCGTTGAGACATAAATTTTTTTCTCTATTCCTTCCTCTCTATTCTTTTCTTTCTAGGAAAGGGGTAGAATGAATTGAGTAGATATCTTCGTTTTTTTATTCATTATTCGGATTGATAAACTAAATAAGATAGTTGGATGAGTGAAAGAGAACAGCTTCTATATAAATTCGCAGTAAAGATATTGAGTCTCATTTTCTATGTATAAGAGTTAGAGAGTTGAGCGGAAATAAACAGAAGCAGAAGATACCGTTTACCCCAAGATTGGTTGATTCGTCATCCTGACTTGAAGCGGGCTCAAAAGATCAACCATATTGAGTTTTCACTATCGTTTGTATGTATTTTCATACATGTATTACCATAAAATAAAGGGCGATTGAACAAAAACGAGTGGATAGGTAGAAACACCAAGATACGCAAAGGATTAGTAATGGAGATTATGTAAATTATCCAAAAGTAGACATTTCTACATAATATACAAAGAATACTAATTGGGGCTTTAAATTTGTAGAAGTTATAAGGCTGTACTCCCCACGATTCCGATCCCGAGTATGCTCCTATCCGCCGATTAAATAAATAACTATTGGGAACGAAATAATCCTTTTTTTATTTTGTAAGTCCACCCTTTTCAGAAATAGAAAGAAGAATAGGAACGAAAAAATAGAAAGGAATACAAAAGAATAAAAAAGGATCTTTTTTATTCTTTTTTTCCTATATCCATATTTATATCGATACAATTCGTGTCATAATTCATGAATTAATGTAATGTATAATTCTTTTTCGTAAGTGAAAACGATGGGTTATTGATTTTTTTACAAGGAGTATTTTATTGAAGAATCAAGTTATTACTCAACAAAGAAAAATTTAAAAAGAAAAATTTAAATGATTATGGAATTTTTTAAAGAAAGGATGAGATCAATTCAGAAGTACTTTTTTGATTTATTATTAATTCAATTTATTTATTATTAAATTAATAATAAATTGAATTCTTTATTATTCAATTATTAATTCTTTTTATTATTAATTATTAATATTAATTATTATAGTTATTATTAGTTATTATAGTTTTTTTATTAAGAATTATTAAAACATAACAGACAGAATTCAATTGGTCTAATTTTGGACCGTATGATAGATTTGAATCTTATCTATCTTATAACCAAGCATCTCAAGATAAAAGGACTCGGTCCTTAGATTTTTTATGGCCCTTAAGGAGCCGTATGAGGTGAAAATCTCATGTACGGTTTTGGAATAGCGATGGAAACAGTGATGGTACCACCGACTATGATTATCTAATAGTTCAAGTACAGTTGATATAGTTGAGGCGCAATCAAAATATGGTTTTTGGGGATGGAATTTGTGGCGTCAACCTATAGGGTTTATCATTTTTCTAATTTCTTCCCTAGCAGAATGTGAGAGATTGCCCTTTGATTTACCAGAAGCGGAAGAAGAATTAGTAGCAGGTTATCAAACCGAATATTCGGGGATAAAATTTGGTTTATTTTACGTTGCTTCCTATCTAAACCTATTAGTTTCGGCATTATTTGTAACAGTTCTTTACTTGGGCGGTTGGAATATCTCTATTCCGTATATATTTGTTTCGGAGCTTTTTGAAATAAATCAACGATATGGAGTTTTTGGGGCGACAATTAGTATCTTTATTACATTAGCTAAAACTTATTTGTTTTTGTTCATTCCTATCGCAACAAGATGGACTTTACCTAGGCTAAGAATGGACCAACTGTTGAATCTTGGATGGAAATTTCTTTTACCTATTTCTCTCGGTAATCTATTATTAACAACTTCTTTCCAACTCTTTTCACTGTAAAGGAATATGATATTCTATATTCACAACTTGGCTTAAACAAGAGAAATAAACAAACATCAAATTATTCATATATATTCACGATATGTTCCCTATGGTAACTGGGTTCATGAATTATGGTCAACAAACAGTACGAGCTGCAAGGTACATTGGTCAAAGTTTCATGATTACCTTATCCCACGCAAATCGTTTACCTGTAACTATTCAATATCCTTATGAAAAATTAATCACCGCGGAGCGTTTCCGCGGTCGAATCCATTTTGAGTTTGATAAATGTATTGCTTGTGAAGTATGTGTTCGTGTATGTCCTATAGATCTACCCGTCGTCGATTGGAAATTGGAAACTGATATTCGCAAGAAACGGTTGCTTAATTACAGTATTGATTTTGGAATCTGTATATTTTGTGGTAACTGCGTTGAGTATTGTCCAACAAATTGTTTATCAATGACTGAAGAATATGAACTTTCTACTTATGATCGTCATGAATTAAATTATAATCAAATTGCTTTGGGTCGTTTACCAATATCAGTAATTGACGATTATACAATTCGAACTATTTTGAATTCGCCTCAAATAAAAAAGAAGTGACTCTCTTGATTAAATAAAATTTTCGCATTACTAAGTACTAAGGTTTCTTTCATTTTGTTTGGTCACGCCCTAAAAATACCAACTATTCATTAGTTGATAATAATCACGTCTTAATTTGGATTGAAAATAGAGTAATTTAATTAATGTCTATATAATTATTTCGAAATATAGTTTAGGATTTGAACTACTCTTTCAGATAAAGAATGAAATTAGTCCAATATCTGTACACATATTAATTCACATCCCCGAGGATTTCATTCAATTAGGAATTGATTATAAATCATAAAAAATTTTTTCTGGTCGGGTCTCAATAAGGTCATGAAAAACATTTCGATTTTTTATCTCTTTTTTTACATATAATGGATTTGCCTGGACCAATACATGATTTTCTTTTAGTCTTTCTGGGATCAGGTCTTATATTAGGAGGTATAGGAGTAGTATTATTTACCAACCCAATTTATTCTGCTTTTTCATTGGGACTCGTTCTTGTTTGTATATCCTTATTCTATATTCTATTAAACTCTTATTTTGTAGCTGCTGCACAACTCCTTATTTACGTGGGAGCTATAAATGTTTTAATCATATTTGCTGTGATGTTCATGAATGGTTCAGAATATTACAAAGATTTTAATCTTTGGACCGTTGGGGATGGGGTTACTTTGCTGGTTTGTACAAGTATTTTGGTTTTACTAATGGGTACTATTACGGATACGTCATGGTACGGGATTATTTGGACTACAAGATCAAACCAGATTATAGAGCAAGATTTGATAAGTAATAGTCAACAAATTGGAATTCATTTATCAACAGATTTTTTTCTTCCCTTTGAATTCATTTCAATAATTCTTTTAGCCGCTTTGATAGGTGCAATTGCTGTGGCGCGCCAGTAATAAATCTTAAATCTATAGAATTAGCAACAGCAATCCAAATGAAACTTCATTCTGTGTTATCACATCTATTTCTCTTCAATTCTAATTAAAGATTTTTTATGTTGAAAATAGAAATTCTTTTATTCGATCTATTACCAATCTATTTATTTGTTCCGTACTTTTTAGATTCTAGTCAATTGAATCCGTTGAATTGTTGTTCATATTATATTGAAATGAATAAAAATTGAATTGATAAGGAGTTGGTCAATGATGCTCGAACATGTACTTGTTTTGAGTGCCTACTTATTTTCTATCGGTATCTATGGATTGATCACAAGTCGCAATATGGTTAGAGCCCTTATGTGTCTTGAACTTATACTGAATGCGGTTAATATAAATTTTGTAACATTTTCTGATTTTTTTGATAGCCGCCAATTAAAAGGCAATATTTTTTCAATTTTTGTTATAGCTATTGCAGCCGCTGAAGCAGCTATTGGACCAGCTATTGTTTCGTCAATTTATCGTAACAGAAAATCAACTCGTATTAATGAATCGAATTTGTTGAATAAGTAGTATTAATCATAGAAATTATAATATTCAAAAATTCTAATTAGCATGTATTATACATAATGTATGATCATGTTTGCGAAAAAGTAAGAAATCAAAGTATTTTGGCTCCCTTACATGACATGAGTCGGTCCAGAAGTAGATTTATTAAAAAAATTCTGGTAAATCATTGATTCATCTGGTGTCTAAATATATGATTCATTTATAAATTTACTAGATCGAAAATTTAGGATGTTCAAAAAATTTATAGATCCAATGTCACATTCAGTAAAGATTTATGATACGTGTATAGGATGTACTCAATGTGTCCGAGCCTGCCCCACGGATGTATTAGAAATGATACCTTGGGACGGGTGTAAAGCTAAGCAAATCGCTTCTGCTCCAAGAACAGAGGACTGTGTCGGTTGTAAAAGATGTGAATCCGCCTGTCCAACGGATTTCTTGAGTGTTCGAGTTTATTTATGGCATGAAACAACTCGAAGTATGGGGCTAGCTTATTGATACGTTTCAGAAAAACTTACTTGAATATATTTAATTTTTTTTTTACCAACAAAAACCCGCGCTCAAAATATATTATTTTGAGCACGGGTTTTTCTGGTCCAAGTGTATCTTGTTTTTACCACGAATGATTTTCCTTGGTTAACGATAGTTGTAGTTTTGCCAATATCTGCAGGTTCTTTAATTTTCTTTCTCCCTCATAGAGGGAATAAGGTAATTAGGTGGTATACTATTTGTATATGCATAATAGAACTCCTTCTAATAACCTATACATTTGGGTATCATTTCCAATTGGACGATCCATTAATCCAACTTACAGAGAATTATAAATGGATCCGTTTTTTTGATTTTTACTGGGGATTGGGAATAGATGGAATTTCTATAGGACCCATTTTACTGACAGGATTTATCACTACTTTAGCTACTTTAGCGGCCCGGCCGGTTACTCGAGATTCCCGATTATTCCATTTCCTGATGTTAGCAATGTATAGCGGTCAAATAGGACCATTTTCTTCTCAAGATCTTTTACTTTTTTTCATCATGTGGGAGTTGGAATTAATTCCAGTTTATTTACTTCTATCCATGTGGGGCGGAAAGAAACGTTTGTATTCAGCTACAAAATTTATTTTGTACACTGCAGGAGCTTCTGTTTTTTTATTAATAGGAGTTCTGGGTATTGGTTTATATGGTTCTAATGAACCAACATTAAATTTTGAAACATCAGCTAATCAATCGTATCCTGTAGCACTGGAAATCTTTTTTTATATTGGATTTTTTATTGCTTTTGCTGTCAAATCGCCGATTATACCCTTACATACATGGTTACCAGACACCCATGGAGAGGCGCATTACAGTACTTGTATGCTTCTAGCCGGAATATTATTAAAAATGGGAGCGTATGGAGTGGTTCGGATAAATATGCAATTATTACCTCACGCTCATTCTATCTTTTCTCCTTGGTTGATCATAGTAGGCACAATTCAAATAATCTATGCAGCTTCAACATCTCCGGGGCAACGTAATTTAAAAAAAAGAATAGCTTATTCCTCCGTATCTCATATGGGTTTTATAATTATAGGAATTGGTTCTATAAGCGATACAGGACTCAATGGAGCCATTTTACAAATAGTCTCTCATGGATTTATTGGCGCTGCGCTTTTTTTCTTGGCAGGAACGAGTTATGATAGAATACGTCTTGTTTATCTCGAGGAAATGGGCGGAATGGCTATCGCAATTCCAAAAATATTCACGACTTTCAGTATCTTATCGATGGCTTCTCTTGCATTACCGGGCATGAGCGGTTTTGTTGCCGAATTGATAGTATTTTTTGGAATACTTACTAGCCAAAAATATCTTTTAATGACAAAAATAGTAATTACTTTTGTAATGGCAATTGGAATGATATTAACTCCTATTTACTCATTATCTATGTTACGTCAGATGTTTTATGGATACAAGCTTTTTAATGCTCCAAACTCTTATTTTTTTGATTCTGGGCCGCGAGAGCTTTTTGTTTCGCTCTCTATACTGCTACCTGTAATAGCTATTGGGATTTATCCGGATTTCGTTTTCTCACTATCAGTTGATAAAGTCGAGGCTATTCTATCTAATTTTTTTATTGATAGTTTTCCTTAGTAAACCAAAGAATCAAACAGAAATCCTATGATTGTGAAAATTGTTCGTTGTAAAATGAAAAAAAAAGTATTTTTCTTCTCCTAAGTTTAACTAAAATAAAAAAATGAATTGGAATTCTATTTTAACCAGATATGTAAACCATTGCGAAACCTTTGAATCATTTCCATTACTTGATTCAAAGGTTTCGCAATGGCTTACACGAAGTTTTCTTATATATATGCTTACGTTGTCCTAGGTTTGTATTCGGCAGGCCCTTTCTTCAATTCAATTCGATATTGATGTAAATGAACCATAGCTATGCAACCCTATTCCTAATAGATTAACTCCAAAATAGCATATCCAAATTATAAGAAATCCCATCGAGGCCACAATTGCGGAATTTACGCTTTTAAAATTTGTTCGAGTATGTAAATAAATCGCAAATATGGTCCAAGTAATAAATGCCCAAGTCTCTTTAGGATCCCAATTCCAATATGATCCCCATGCTTCATTAGCCCACACCGCTCCCGAAAGGATACCTATGGTTAAAAAGATAAACCCGAGGCTAATAATACGATAGCCCCAAAGATCCAATTGTTGAATCAATTGAGATCTGTAATAATTCCTAGAAGAAAGAAACGGAGTGTTTTGTAAAACATTGTTTCTTTCGCTGATGTATTGAATCTCACCAAAAGAAAATGGATCATGTACGAAATTGTTGCTTTTACTAAAAATCCTTATGAATTTTCGAAACGTAATGACTAGAAGAGCTACTGATAATAAAGATCCGCATAAAAGAGCTGCATAGCCTAATACCATCATACTGACGTGCATCATTAACCAATGGGATTGAAGAGCAGGGACTAATATTGCGGATTGATGCATTTCAGGTAAAAGACCCGAAGTAGCAAAACCTTGGGTAAAAATAGCACTTGGGGCGGTTATTGCGTTTAAATTAAAACGGTTTTTTTGTTTTTTTAAATTTTTTAAATAGGGAACCAGATGAATAATGGAAAAACTCCATGAAAGAAAGATTAATGATTCATATAAATTACTTAATGGTAAATGTCCCAAATAAATCCACCGGGTAACTAATAATCCTGTTATACAGAAAAAAGTGGCTATCATGCCCTTTTCTGACGAATCATATAGGCCTACGATTTCATCGACTAATAAGGTTATTAAATGAATTGTAATTACAATTGAAACGATCGAAAAGGATATATGAGTTAATATATGCTCTAAAGTTGAAAATATCATAAATTTTTTTCAATTAAAAACGGGGGGTCCCTCAATTATAGGAATGGAAATCGGGAATTGATTTCATTATAGGACTTACTCTTTTAGAAGATGCCATGCCGCCACTCGGACTCGAACCGAGATGCTCTAGCACTGCTTCCTAAGAGCAGCGTGTCTACCGATTTCACCATAGCGGCTTGCTCGAAATCATAATAACCTATTTTTATTCAATCGTCGAGATTAAAGGAAACAATTCAATGCAATATATTTTAGGAAACATTCAAATTGATGATTAAAAATTTTTTGAAAATTTTAAAATTAGGGATTTGAACGTACCGTTTTCAACAAGAATCCTTATTTTTCTCAGTATATCATTATATTTAGTACTCAGTATATCATTATATTTAGTATTAGGGTGTCAGTTTTATTTAACAGTTTTTTTTAACTTAACACTGGGGTTTTTTCATAATTTATTAGTTTATGCTCGATTAAAATGGAACTGTTGTACCTAGATATTTTGGACGTCAATCCATGGATAAAACTAAAAAAGTTCGTTCTTTGTATAATCACCTAAAAAAGGTAAAAAGGGTTTTTATTAATTGGGGTAAAAGTTAGGGATATATAGTGATACGAACTTAGAGAAATAATGGTTTAGAAAGTGATAAAACACATTTTAAACCTAATCAATTGGTTTCAATGATCTATTAAATGATCTATTAATTTTGACTAAAGATCTTATATCTGCTCTTCTATATTCTATAGTATTCTAAGTATTTTAAATATATTAGAATATGAATATATAGTATAAAATAATATAAATAAAAAAGAAAAACCTTTGTTATTATCGAATTATCAAAGTTATTATCGAATTATCAAATCGATGGGGAAAATAAGAATCCCCATCCTGAAAATTATAAAACATACTAAAAATAAAGGCGAAACCTTGTGCCTGTTTTTACTCTTTTTTTCAAAAAAAAAAATACCGTTTTTAGATTTTCAAATTCAGGCAACAAAAAATTCTTATTCGACTATAAGAGCAAAACAACTTCAATGTAATATGATCGGATCAAACTAGTAAAGAATATAAATTATTCCTTTTTATTTTATTATTTTACTTATTTCTTATTTTGATAAATTATCAATTTTTTTTTATAACTTATAAAATAGAAAAAAAAATCAAACTAAAAAAAACATTATAAACAACTAAAAAAAAAAAAATGAAACTAGATTACTTTTCGAGTCAAACCAATTCAGATTTTTCCCAATCAATCTTGGATTATTTATTTGTCGCACAAAAAAAACTTTTTGAATTCCTCGTAGAAAGAGATTTCGCTAACGAAAAAGCTTTCAATGCTGCCGAATATCCCTTCCTTTTCCAAATATTTTTCCGAATTCGTTTTTTTGATATCGAGGTGCGCTTTTTTGGAACTGCCATTAAAAAATTCTAATAGGTTATTCATTGCCAGGGTTGGATGTCAAAGACATCTATTGTTAAAAACCAATTGTTCTTTCCTATTAATTATATAATTATATATATCGATCGATTTTTTTTCTAGGTTGCACTTCCTTCATAAAAAAATGGATCTAGAAAAATCGCATAAAATATTACTAGCAACAAAAACAATAACAATATGGTAGTTTTTAAAAATTAAATACAATTTTTTTTTTTTCGTCATCCGAGGTTTTATACATGGAATAAAATACATCAAAATGTTTAATAACCCAATCCCTATCTTTATTAATAAAAAAACTTTCGTAATTCAATTTTTTTCTATTAATTATTCATTTAATTTAATTGGTCAAGCTCGATAAATGAGTAAATCTAATTTAATTTTTAAAATTAGAATGAGACTAGTAGTTAATCTGCGAAAAGATACAGGATAGATTATTTTATAAAAAAAAAAGCTCTTTTAGTAATTCCTTCTTTTAATTTTATGTAAAGTCACATGTTGGAGTCATAGTTTCTCTATCATAACCTTTCCGACAAATGTCTTTTATTGGAATAGAAGACAATCAATCAGTTCAAATTCGTTACTGATTCTGAATAATCCAACTAAAATAAATAACTTTTATTTTATGAGTTAAATTAGGGTTATTTATCCTTCATATCAAAAAAAAGATTGTTTTTGGTGAAATTTTTTATCCTTGCTCTATAGATATAAATAAATTATTGTAATACGTAATAGTAAGAAAAATGTAAATTTTTCTTTTTTGTATCTTCATAAAATTTGACTTAATAATTTAATAAAAATACGTATTTCTTTTTCACTAGTAACTTGGTCATATCGTTTGACCAATTATAAACTCTTGATTTGAAATATTTGAGGTAGTTGAGAAAGATTCAGAATAATTAAAGCTAGAAAATTCTTGTATATCTTAACTTTTTTTATTAACTGACCTTTTCAAAAGAAATAAAAGCCGGTGAATCAGAAACAATTAATTAAGAGAAAAAGATTCATTTTTATGGAATATACATATCAATATTCATGGATCATACCTTTCATTCCCCTTCCAACTCCTATGTTAATAGGAATAGGACTTCTACTTTTTCCGACGGCAATAAAAAATCTTCGCCGTATGTGGGTTTTTCCTAGTGTTTTACTGTTAAGTATAGTTATGATTTTTTCCGCCCATATATTTATTCAACAAATAAATAACAGTTCTATCTATCTATCTGTATGGTCTTGGACCATCAATAATGATTTTTCTTTAGAATTTGGCTACTTAATTGATCCACTTACTTCTCTTATGTTAATATTAATCACTACTGTTGGAATTATGGTTCTTATTTATAGTGATAATTATATGTCTCATGATCAGGGATATTTGAGATTTTTTGCTTATATGAGTTTTTCTAATACTTCAATGTTAGGATTAGTTACTAGTTCAAATTTGATACAAATTTATTTTTTTTGGGAATTAGTTGGAATGTGTTCTTATCTATTAATAGGTTTTTGGTTCACCCGACCTATTGCGTCGAATGCTTGTCAAAAGGCGTTTGTAACTAATCGTGTAGGGGATTTTGGGTTATTATTAGGGATTTTAGGTTTTTATTGGATAACGGGTAGTTTAGAATTTAGGGATTTGTTTGAAATATTCAATAACGTGGTTGATAATAATGAAGTTGATTTTTTATTTGTTACTTTGTGTGCCTGTCTATTATTTGCCGGTGCAGTTGCTAAATCTGCCCAATTTCCCCTTCATGTATGGTTACCCGATGCTATGGAAGGGCCTACCCCTATTTCGGCTCTTATACACGCTGCTACTATGGTAGCAGCCGGAATTTTTCTTGTAGCTCGGCTTCTTCCGCTTTTCATAGTTATACCTTTCATAATGAATCTAATAGCTTTTATTGGGATAATAACATTACTTTTAGGAGCCACTTTAGCTCTTGCTCAAAAAGATATTAAGAGGGGTTTAGCTTATTCTACAATGTCTCAATTGGGTTATATGATGTTGGCTCTAGGTATGGGGTCTTATCGAGCGGCTTTATTTCATTTGATTACTCATGCTTATTCGAAAGCATTGTTATTTTTAGGATCCGGATCAATTATTCATTCCATGGAAACAATTGTTGGATATTCTCCAGACAAAAGCCAGAATATGGTTCTTATGGGCGGTTTAAGAAAACATGTACCAATTACAAAAACTGCGTTTTTATTAGGTACACTTTCTCTGTGTGGTATTCCACCCCTTGCTTGTTTTTGGTCTAAAGATGAAATTCTTAGTGATAGTTGGTTATATTCACCAATTTTTGCAATAATAGCTTGTTCCACAGCTGGATTAACTGCATTTTATATGTTTCGGATCTATTTACTTACTTTTGAAGGACATTTAAACCTTCATTTTCAAACTTACAGTGGAAAAAAAAATAGCTCGTTCTATTCAATATCTCTATGGGGTAAAGAAGGGCCAAAAGTTATTAAAACAAATTTTCATTTATTAACTTTATTAACAATGAATAATAATGAAAGGACCTCTTTTTTTTCTAAAAAGGCGTATCGAGTTGATAGTAATCTAAGAAGCATGATGCGCCCTTTTATTACTATTAGTAATTTTGGAGCTAAGAACACTTTCTCATATCCACAGGAATCGGACAATACTATGCTATTTCCTATGTTTGTATTAGTGCTATTTACTTTGTTCATTGGATTCATAGGAATTCCTTTCTTCAATCAATTCAATCAAGAAGCTATGGGTTTGGATATATTATCAAAATTGTTAAACCCGGCTATAAACCTTTTACATCCAAATCCAAATACTTCTGTGGATTTGTATGAATTTATTTCAAACGCAACTTTTTCAGTCAGTATAGCTTTTTTTGGAATCCTTATAGCGTCTTTTTTATATAAGCCAGTTTATTCCTCTTTACACAATTTGAATTTCTTTAATTCATTTGTTAAAAGTATTCCTAAAAAAAGAAAATTTATTTGGGAAAAACTACTAAATGGGATATATGATTGGTCATATAATCGCGGTTACATAGATTTTTTTTATGCAATATCTTTAACTAAAGGTATAAGAGGATTGGCTCAACTAACTCATTTTTTTGATAAACGAATAATTGATGGAATTACGAACGGTGTCGGTATTGCAAGTTTTTTCGTAGGAGAAGGTATCAAATATGTGGGGGGCGGTCGAATTTCTTCCTATCTCTTAGTCTATATATCTTATGTATTAATCTTTTTTTTATTAATTTACTTTTTTTTTTCTTTTAATTTATAAAAAAAATATTGTGACATTTCTTTTCTTACAGCATTTTCAATTTGATTGTTTTTTATATACCGGAATGGCCTATTCCATCGTTTATAGTCAAAAAGAATATTCACAAGAGGTTTTTCAACCCAG